GCTCCTTTATCAAACCCCGTCTTCTTCATTAAAAAGGAGCTATTTAAGCATTCACAAACTAGAAGCTATGAGGACTTCCTTACTCAACTAGAATATGGATATCTTTTCTTTCCTTCTTGTTAGGACTAAGCATGAGCTTCCTTTCCTTGCCTGGTAGTTGAGCAAGCTACCTTCGAAACCTGGAATTCCGGTCCGAACCGGATAGAAAATTCCTTACGGGATAACATCTGATTGAATCCCTTCTGAATGCCTGCCTCTCATGAATTCCCTCCCGGAGACTGGAGTTGATCAACGGATACTGCTCAACCCTTAGTCACTGAACCGATTCCTATCTATGGTCGATTTTATTGGCCTGCCCCGGCGGACTCCTCCATCCACGGAATCCCCTGGCCTACCTTAATCCAGAGGGAATGAAACTATCCCAAAGAATAGAACTGGGATGGGAGAGGATGGGCATTGACAAATCTGTCTTGACTGGCTGTCATCCGGCTGGACGAGAAGAAGAGTTTTGGTTCTGTTACCGGTCTAGTGCGCTAGTGCCCACCTATGGTGCTGGACAAGGAAGAAAGCCCTTGTATTTTATTTTAAAGTAAAGCCTTTCACTTCATTGTTAAAGCTAAAGCCTACTGCTGATCTACGACCACTCGCAGCATTGACCGGAAATGTGGTATGGTAGACCAAAGAATAAGCTAAGCAGACAAGAAGAAATCCTTTCCCTCAGACCACATTAGCACTTAAGCTCATCACAGGAGAAGAAAGACTTAAACAAAAAAGGCGGTTGGGCGAGGTGCATCTAGAAAGGAAAATAAGTTTACCACATTGGAAGGGACTACTGGTAATCTATGATAAGGGCCCAGGCTTCTTCCTGAAGATATATATTAGGCGTTAAGATGATCACAACCTATGGAGACAAAGAAACGAGGAGGACAGGCCAAGCAGAGATGAAAGTAGAGAGCTAACCTAAACACAGGCAAGTGATTTCAAAGCAACATAGAAAAAAGAAGAATTTCAAGAAGGGGAAGATGCTTTCTTCGAAGAGGGAAGAGATGCGCTAGCTACTTGCTTTGTTAGAAAGGTAAGCGACTAGTTTACTGTTGAGAGGTAGCGAAGAGGACAGATAGGCTAAAGAGAGGTTAGCGTTAGCTAGTGTTAGAGAGCTTGCTGGATGAGAGCAGACTAGACTGACTTCCACTTCCATATTCCAGTTTACAGAAGGCTAATGGCTGGCTTGTTTGTCTAGTCCCACCTCTTCATCCTAAACTCTGAGTTTCATCCATACACAAGCATCCCCTTCTCTCTAACAAGCAAGTAAGCCAACTACCTTATCTCGTTAGCGAAGCTAGAGTACATGAGTAGACTGCTTTCTTTCAAATAAAATTGTATAGATTAAATACTTTTGCTCCCCTACTGTGGGAAGTCTAGGTTGCTGCTCTTCAAGTTAGAGAAGGACTTACACCATCCGGGGACCGGCTTCGCGAGACCATTTCGGTCCACACTGGAGAACTCGGTCTCTCGGGCTAGGCTCTATTGGGCGGAGGCTCACCTACGGGCGGGGCATTTTCGGGGAGTAGCCCGCTTCCCATTACTCAATAGGGCTATTCCTCTCCCACATCAAGATCTCGAAGAAAGATGACTCAGTCTGACTTCCTTCTTTCCCTTATTTATGGGAAAGCGAGCTCTATAGCAGCAAGGGCTTAAAGCTCGGCCTTTGATTGCTCTGTCTTGACGAGCTCATTCTTTAAAATCCGCGTAATTCTAAAGGACGAAGGATTCTTATATCAGTCGAGTCGAGTTCCTTCCCCTTCTTCTCCATTCCCGGATCCTGCTTCGTAAGATGAACTTGGGGGAGAGCAAAACGACTTTCTTTACATATGAAATCTTTCTTTATTCAATAGAAAGAGCTACTGCAGAAAGGGGGGCAGGACCCGCGGCACCCCCTATACCACTTGGTGAACCAAGGGCCCTTGGCAGACAGACTGATTGAAGCTAGTCGGATGCTTATTCGAAGACTTCTTGAATGGAAGCTCCTTGAGCGGATGAAAGCACTTTGAGCAATGGGGCTTCCTGTCTGTTAATGAACTCTTATTAACCATCATGAGATTTGGTAGGCTATGGATAGACTAGCAGCTTGCTTAGCTTAGACCAAGTTGAGTTCTTCAGTCTTACGTGTAGGGGAGGGACCGTCCCCACTAGTTCAGCAATCCACCGGAAAAGGCAATGGAAATGAAAATAAAATGAAGTTGCTTCGTCCTTTTCAAATAGGGTCGCTCATACATCAGTTCTGTCCCAAGCATTAATAGAGAAATCAGCCTTAGACAGGCCCTCAATAGGCTAAGTAAGCCTATACCGAATAAGCCCTCCTGGAATATCCTGCTTTTTTCCTTTTGCAGAATTGTCTGCCTTTCTCTTTTCGCCAACCACAAATCAGGATTCAATTGTAATTGTTGGAAGATAGAGAAGAAGTGGAAGTCTTGGGCCTTCACTTCAATTCCATTTCCAATAGAAATAGAATCGGGTTAAGCCAATCGACGTAAAGTAAAAGAACGAAGGATAGCTTTTCCTTTCGGGTAGACTTACCAAGCATGGGATGGGTCTTTGATCGAAATAGAGAGCTTCCTCCTGCTGGATAGAAATCCGATCGTCACTTTTTCAAGACAGATGCCAGTGTGAACTGAACACCTTTTGTTGTTACATTTTGCAACATCCTGAATTGCACTTCCAACAGCACACATCATTCCACAACCAAGGCATGCCGTATCGGCCTAGCACTCGGATTCATAATGGACGTACCTTACTTCTAGCGGTAACAGAGGTAGCGAAAGCCAGGCCTTCTTCTTCTTCAAGATAGGGCACCTATTCATCAAGCCCTCTTTATCCGGATCTGGCATTCCTGGGATACATACTCTGAGCCCCAATCTCATCCCTTTACCCCCTTTATTGAAATTGGGTTTAGCCAATAACTATCCGGCCCTTCCCTCTGATCCCTTGCCTGGTCTTACAGCTCAAAAAGGAGGATGAAGAATTGGGAGCCCAGTTCCTCATGCCAATAAGGGGTATTAGACCTTACCCGCGGGGAGTACGCTTGAACTGGAACTGTGATATTGGAAAGAACTTTAGGCTGATGAACCTGATCTTTGATCTACGGAAGATGATTTTATCTCTGAGCAAAGCCACTTGCATTTTCACTTTCCTCACGAACCTGACCTGTGACTGCTTGCCGGAATCAACAAGTGGTTCTCAACCATCCGAGAGAGAAAGGAAGTCAATCAATCACTTGAAACAGAAAGAAGAAAGGATATTACAGGAAATCCGAAATCCCAACCGAGCTACGAGAATCCCTCCTACTCCGCTCTTCTCAATGACTTTAGATAGGAAGCCCGGGCAAAAGACCTTAGCTAGGAGCACAGAGAATGGAGGACGGATAGGAATACCGGGGGTTCGAATCCCTTCTGACCCATGAGTTTGGGCATGTTCCGAACTTAGCTATTCGGAGGTATTAGGTATTGGATTCCGCTTTCACTAATAGACAGAGGGGCCGACTATCTGGATCTGGTTCGAATCTGTACTGGATTGACTGTCCAAGCTCTATATAGCTGATAAGCTATATCTATCTTCTATAAGATGCTATAGATCTAAAGCTATATATTTAGAATAGATATGCTTTGAAAGGAATTATTGTTGGGGACTGAAATGGAATTCCCTTTAGGCAATTAGAAAGAATTCCAATAAGAATCCAAGTATGAATGCCCGCTTTAACTTCTAGCTTTGAAAGACCAGGAACCTTGTCCGGAGCTGGCATGACTGTACGAGTTCCTTTCCTATTTTTACACAAAGAGCTTTTTCTATTTAATATAATTAGGAAAGATTGGCTTCATTCCCCTTCTCTTCCTCAAATCCCACACTCGCCTACTTAGTTAGGTCAATCAGTTCCTTGACTGATGCCATACTTCACTAATTCAGTCTTTTCTATTTGGCCTTAAAGAGCAATAGACTCTTCCTAGTGTAGCAGCTAAGACGATTCGTTCAAAGCAAAGATAGGTGCCTCCCACGCTTCCTCCTGTTCTCCTTCGATACGTGCCTAAGCTCCGTCTTTGTCTTGATGAATGCTAGATTTCTAAACAAGAAGGGGAAGGGTTCAATCTTCTTTCTCGGGATGGTGTGGTGAGGTTTAGCCCTTCCGTCCCCTGAGCGCCCGGGCACCAATAGCGCACTAGCCGTAAGAGCAAATAGTAGACAAGAAAGAATGAAAGTCATGATAAGGCTTAGGAGGTGTCGAATACGGCCACTCGTTGCCTCGACCAGTTAGACAACTCCCTATTTATAGCATATATCGCAGTGGTAAAGATGAGCTGGGTCAGTAATCGGCGAGACGTGGCATGTGAGTAGCCCTTCACCCAGAGGATTGTTCTTTCCGAGGGTGCTGTGTGCCCAGAGCTAGCGAAATGCCCTATGTTACGTCCTAACTGGATGTCTCATAGCGAGATATGATCTAACTCCCCCGGTTAGAAGAAACCTCTCGATTGGCTGATCTGGAACTATTATCATGTGCTTCTTTTCATTGTCTCTCCACCTTGATTGCTAGCTTGAAAACAGAATATGTTGTCCAATAGGGCTGCAATTGAACCACATCACTGATTTCTGGACGTAGCCCACCAATGTAACGAGCCAAAATCCGTTCTTCTGGCTCCATGATATCACAACGTATCATAAATAAGATGAGAAAACCGTGTACTCCTCCACTGACAACTCCCTCTGCTGCGTCGTTCTACAACAGGGAAATGGGACCAGGAAGACAACCCACCACTGGAACTTGCTTTGCTCGCGCTCCGCTCGCTCCCACCTGTCTTCTTCCCACTATAGTGAAAGATCTTTCACTTCACCATAGCAGGAACCTCACTAACCTTATAGGCCAGTTACTCTAACCACTGGGATCCCCTCCAGCTTTCCCACCCACCGTAAACGATTACTAACTGAAACCTTCTTTCTTCGATCGGTCGGGAAGGAGACTTGGACCGCTACTTACTTAGAATGAAGGGAAAGGAGGGAGACTGAAAAAGACGGGAGGTCCGTATCTCATTCTTATGATTGGTCGCTTCGCTAAGAATGACTTAGGGTCTAAGTCTGGGTAAGATCTCCTATCTAATAGAAGAAGTTAAGAGTTAAACGCTACGTGCCCTTAGCTCTTCTTATACAGAAAAGGAAGATTTGATAGGACCAAAAAGGCCTAAGTTCGCTTCGATTCGATAGGCCGAAGCTCGGCATGTAAAACAAAAAAACCTACCATGAGCCAGACCACCAAGATGCTTCAAGGCGGGTGCTTTTTAGCCACCAACTGCTTGTGTTTCCGTTCCCTGGATGAGATCAAGGATTCTTTCCATCGGATTAGTAACAGTCCGTTCTCCAAAGGACTAACTCAAAAGGGCAAAAGCATGACTTCCTTAAGGATAGAGACCAGGGGGGAATGTTGGTCAGTTGCTTAGAGTTCAAATAGCAACTTCCTGTTTTGATATCTAGAATCTCATTCAATCAAAGTCCTAAAATCGAAAGGCTTCGTGAGCTTTCAGTGCGTAAAGGTTAGTTCAAAGCACGAAAGCACACCTCCCTCACTTCGTACTTCGTGGGCAGGGGGAGGTAAACTATCTTGACTAACCCCGGGTTCCGTTAGAGTTTCATACTTGCTCATGCGTGGACTGTTCTTTTCCCTGAGGAGGACTGCTTACAGAGTTAGATGAATAGTCAGGCTTATGCCGAAGTGCACCGACTCCTTTCTTCACCCGAAAAGGGGGAGACCTGTTCTCTAAGTCAGTGGCCGGCTTTGATACGGCTTTCTTTCCCTTCCTCAACCAGAACCACATTTTCGCACAGGTATAGAGATAGAGTCAGCCGGGGTCTCGCTTTCCCTAACTCAAACTCTCCCTCACGGAAGCCATCTTATCTACAACGCGATTATTCACTTCATGCCTTACCATTGTCCGCAGCAAGCCGTAGGGAGGGACTGGACTGGGAAAGGAAAAGCGGGTCCCCTTAGATCCTAAGATCTTTCCAGGCATAATTTTTGACTGCCTTTCCGGGGTTGGATGATTAAGCTAAGAGTTCACTTTGGTGCCAACCTAGTTTGTCCATTGCTAGTATTACAATATAGAGAGGTGCTTAGCTTAGTTTTTTGCTGATAAGCAATGGCTCATATGCTTCCCATTTTCAAAATGGATTGAATCTGGTAGAAATTGATTCTCTCCTTCCCAACGCTATCTGTCCACGAATACACCGTACTTCATCTTTTCCGTGAGCTACGGTTCTCTTCTTTGAAATAAGATCTCTCCCTTCCTGTATTGTATCACTGCTAAGGTAAGGGTAGCATCAGGAATCGGGAAAGGGCTGGCACAATCAAATCAGTACACGATTTCCTTCTTTATAGATTCAGTACGATTCCCCTTGCTTCTTTCCTGACTTTAATTCAATACGGATCTTCCCGCCCGCTCCAGAGCTTCAAACTTAATAATAGCGACTAGGATAGCTTACTAATAGCAGATAGGCAGCATTCACATGACGCTTCAAACTGCCTAATAGAAAGGGAAGAACTTAGCCCAGTCGGAAGGGACTTCCTAGTTTTGAGCAAAGCGGAGTCAGTATTAACCTCCTTAGCTGGAACAACCCAGAGGAAGAAAGATGGTGGTGTGACTAGTAGTGCACTATTGAATTCAAAGTCAATGCACTCATGCTATCCACTCAATTAGGGCTCCTTTAGGCATTATTGTCTCAAAGTGGGGCACGTAGGGTAGAAGTGGTGCCTTGATGCCTTGGATTCGATATCGAGATCAGGAGAGCTTGGAAGAGAAAGCACAGTTCAAACAAGGTCCAACACTTTTCGTAATAGAAGGGTACTGACGGCCTCGCCGCAGGAGAGGCATACACCGGAGAGCTAGCTAGAGAATAGATCCCTGCTGTGAGTGAGTTGGTATGGATTTTCAGTAAGCTATGGAGCGAATCGGTCACACGCAGAGCGAGCAAGCCATTCTAGTAAGCTTCCTTTTGAGTGAGAGTGAGCAACGCGGTCAGTCCCGACAGCCATAGTAAGCAAGTCTACGATTGAGCACTTTGAAGGCAGTGGAGTTCGACCGACCTTTCTTACGTCCATTTCCTTATGGAAGTGGGCAGGCCGAAGTGACCGTATGGAAGGGGCACCGATCCTTTCTATCTAGTTGAACCAGTTCGAACTAGCACCAGTCACTTCTCCTCTTGCTTCTAACGATTGATTCGAGTGAACGTTCAGTGTAGCCCTACTCCGAATCACTTTCGGAAGAAAGAGGATGATTACAGTATGCCAAAGAATCAAACTGGGCAATAGAAGCTCCTAGTTCCTTTGGATGAGTCTAATTACCAGCTGGAGAGTACATCTCCCCTCTAGTGGGACGAGCGAAGCGAAGGGCTTCCCCGAGACGAAGACGTTGAATCAGGAGCTTCCTCAGATCTCTTTGTTGAGAAAGAATTCTCTATGCTGGCAGTTCGTAGCAGGGAATTGGAACTAGCAGTTCCGATGTCTTCTTTGTCTGGCTTGCTCTTGCTTCAAACGAGTAGAGAAACCTGACCCTCAAAAAGCGACTTGAAAGTCAAAGCCCGAAACTGGGCCTAAACATCTATGCCTTCCTAACGGGTCATCGACGAATGCAACCGTTCACTCAAACCCCGTATTTACAGCAGTCGATTAGTTTCCCTCATAGCTGGACCTTACACAATTGACTTTCTGCAATTCGTTCGTATACCCGGGAACTCTTCGCGACAACGCTTGGCGCTTCGTAATCAATATCAAAAAGTTGACCATCACGTATGGGTGAACCATTTCTTCAAGGGTGAAATTGAGAGACAGGCCCCACAGCCTAATAGAGCCAAGAAGAAAGGTATGTCAGAGACGGCCTACTTCCATTCTACCACAGTCCAGCGGCATAATATGCTGGAAAAGAAGAAGTTCTTGCTGCTGGTTACCGAAGCCCGACTCCGGAATTCTCAAGTGAGACGACTTAGCCTCATTCTTGGCTCTCTGGTTGAGCCGCTTTGTCCTTCCGAACAACCGCAGCAACGTCATTCGCCCGAAAAGATTCGTCATGGCCTGGTGCAGGGAGAGAGAGTAGCCATAGCTCCGGCCGTCCTTGCCAGCATTTATTACGGTTTGGGCGCTGTTGCCCAAGAGAAACTGGGTCCAGGCCAGTGCAATGCGGAATTCCCGGTCCACTACTTCTATGCATGGCTGGACCAGTATTTTCCTAAGCTGTATATGAGATTGCCGCTTCCGGACCTGGGGAAGCTGAAAGATTATGTCCCGGAGATGCTTGCAATTGAGAACATTGAAGCCGGGAAGTTCGATGCGAAGATGGCCAGGCTCTTTATTTGTCATCCGATGAGCTTCACGTGGCGGCCCTACAAGCATGGTATTGTTGAGATGCCCTAAATCTTGTATGCAGGAAGAGCGGACTATCAGTGGAATACTAATAATTAGGACACTCAATAGTCTGCTACTCAGATAGATAGGATAGGAAAGGCTAGCTACTGGGATAGGAACTACCAACTAGCTAATAAGAAAGAAGAAAACGACTATTACTAGGATAGGAAGCTGCTACCTAACAACCAAGCTACTAGAGGAAGAAAAGCTACTAGGAAAGAAGAAAGCTACTAGCAAGAGAGGGATAGATAGAAGGCATTAACGAGGGATATAAACCTACAGGAGCAAACTGATTCTCCTAAAATGGAATTGAGATCTTGGAGTCTAATAAGAACTAGAGGACGAGAGAATGATATTAACATCACTAGGAGAAGCGTCCGGGTTGTAAGAGGGACAGTACCTAGGGCCTACAGACTGCTTAAGGGAATAAGACCTTTAGCTCCTAGGAAGAAGGAACGAAGGGATGAGGACTAAGCTCTGTCCGATCTTCTCGGACATTCAACTTCATGCCGAGCGGCAAGAGGGGTAGCAGGAACTGGAACGGATTATTCGACCTGATCGATTTGTCTGTCCCAAAACGTGTGCTTCCACGGAGTATGGTTCAACCCGGGCTAGCTATGGAACAGGCTTGTGAACTAGGGACTCCGTTTCGGGATCTTCATCGACTGGATAAAGAGTTTCAACTGATGGGGCGGTTCTTTAACTGGGTAATTTACTTAGTGAATCGGCTCTGACGCTCTGCGTCCGTGGGATCAACTCCACCTTAGAGATCTGTAGGATCCGCAACTACAAGCTCTCGAGTGGGAACAGGATCTCCTACTGCTGATAGGTATGTAATCGAAGAATCTGGATCTGCGAGATATGGATATGAAAGAGGATATGCTCGAACCGGACCGCATCTCGATTTGCACATGGAAAATCTGCTGGTGGACCCCCTTTCTTGTGGTGGATCGACGAGAGTGCGCCTACGCCTAGCCAGGAGTGTGGTTGGTGTCACCTCCCGTGCGCTAGCTGTGCCTTTGCCGGATGTTTATTCGCCCACTCCTTCGCTTGTCAATTCAGTACGTTTAAACTCCTCTGAATTTGTCAATTCAGTAGTTTTCACATTCTTCATTTACTCTTTGTCAGTAACTCCCCCCTATTTGAATAAGGCTCAAACGATCAAACTGCCTCGCTCCTTTCTCTAACAATCAAGACTTTCAGTACCTTCACCTTCCTCTGGAAAAGCTGCTTTCAGTTCCTTGATCATAGAAGAAAACTCCTTTGTATCCCGACTTCGCCTTTGCTTTCGACTATAGAATACACCTTCCCCTTATAGAGGAGCTTTGGTATAAGACAAAGAGTATGCCCAAATAGAGTCAATTTAGATCTCTATCTTTCCGCGGAGGGAATTCATTCTTTTTTGCATGAATTAGGCCAAGCCAAGGAGCTCTTTAATAAAGTGTGTAGGAGCTTAGGAGCGTATAATCAATGATGTCCAGGATTCCTTGCTAAAGTGAGGAAAGCCTTGATTGAGGGACTGTTGCCTGTCAGTCGAATTCATGTTCTCATCTGAATCTGACTCTGTGCCTGCCATTAATCTTAAACCTCGGGAACTTTAAGAAAGGGGATTGCCTGTGGGGACTGTGCCCGGATACCATTCCTGCTAAGATTCTTTCTAGTTTCAACTGCTTTCTCTCCTTGTGCAGAGCTTCTCTTCCAATCGCCTCTATATAAAGCAAAGAGGAGAAGTCTACCAGTCCGGCGAAAGAATATCAAAGGAAGAAGACTGTCTTATCTATGTGACTTCTTTTCCCGGTTCACTCTGGCATTCCTCTCTAGTTAGAACCTGTCGCAGGAGATTCATTTACAGGAGAAAAGGAAAGGGATTGAAGACCAGGTCTTAGTGGGACAGATGCCGACTCATAGGATGAAACTGTAGGGCTTGACTCAATATCAGGACAGGACCTATTTACTGGCTTGAAGTGAAGGACCGATCCTTTTGCGCCAGGTTAGTCATCGGACAGCGGAAAGATCATATTAGCCGGATTCGCATTATCGAAGAGCAGACTTATCTAGTCCATAAAAGACATGAGAAGGATTGAATAGGGTGGCCCTCCCCCCTATCTGGTTCTTAAAGCTTCTGCCTTCAGACTTCCCTTGCCTACTGCCTCTATCTAGCTCTTCTTGCCTTCGAATGCTTGTCAGCTTGCTTTGCTTTCCCTACCTGTTGAGGATAGGCAAGAAGTCATAGGTTCTTTGCCCGCCAGCTAGCTCTGAGAGAGTTGACTCTTCTGCCACCCTTTCGCTTTCCTTTGCTACTGCTTTGACCGCTTCTCACCGCTCATCCTCCAGTTCTCCTCGTTCCGAGCTACTGAAGTGAGGCTTTTGGAGCCCATTTGACCGCTTTTGCATCGAAAAAGCCCTTTGATATAAGAGGGAAAGAGCAAGTTTGATGCTTTTTTGGCACTTTATTGAATCACCTTATAAAAGAACTATCCTATCATCCACGGCTTTTATATCACTAAAGTTAGGTTTCCGTAAGATGTGCTTCCTTCCTTAGCCGTAAGCGATTTCCTTCTTCCATTTAGCCTTGACTTTATATGTCCTATCTTTTCTTAATAAAGAGATCCGGGCTTGAGCATCTCTCCAGCAAGAATGATTGGTAACACGTACCGTCACACCCAGGGATTGGTTTCGCGCGAAGCATCGGACAAAAGATGCAGGCGATCGTCTTTTTCACAGGATTTCTCCTGACTATTCTCACTTCACCTTTTCGCTTAAAAAGGAGCGATTTCAGCAATCCAAAAAGAATAAAACACAAGGAAATCTTCTCTCATCTTTTCATAGTGGGACCGGATATCCCGACATTAGTGAGGGTAGTTGTAAATCACAGGGTTTAGCAGCGGTCACTCTGATTGTGTTACTGAACTGAGCTTCAACAAGTGAGGATAGTGCTCCGCTTGTTCGTATCGGTCTTTCCGTCCTTTCGTCTCTCTTATTGGTAGAGCTGGATGGCACAACGGGTGGTTCAGGAGCTTAGGCCCAAGCGGTAGTAGTTTCCTAGTTGGAGTTGGCACACGTAGGCCCGGCACCTCCGGTTGGTTGGCGCATTCGGTAAAGCATTCTGCTAGCTGGCGCATAGCAAACAAGAAAGCAAAAAGCCAGCAGTAAGGTTCGGAGCAGGAGCATTAGGGTAGGCGATGGCCGCTGCATAGGTGATAGTGGCTTCGGGCAGGCATTCCTGCGCTAAAAGCAAGATAAAGATAAAGAAATAGAAAAATCCAGTCGTTGGTGCGGCAGCCAGTCAACGATGAATGGCCAGACTGACTGCAATTTCCGTCCTGCGTGAAGGCAGAACGGTTGCTAATTGAATGTGTTAAGCATATTGCATCTCTATTTCTTCCCTAACTGAGGTCAGGCAGGCACGGCTAAGTCAAATAAATCCTAACTGCTAAAGTCGAACTGATAGTAGTAGCGCATCAACAAGTGCCTTAGAGTCACATTGAACCTGAGCAGGCATAGGCATACCATTGATTCTTTCAACCTAGAACCTGTACTAGATTGTAAGCTATCAGGGCGGTTAGCTAGAGCTAAAACTAGCTCAGGGGAAAGGGTCTATGTTTCGTTTGATTGATTCGTAAACCGGGTGCTTCCGCTTCATACGTGGGATTTGGGGAAACCTTCTAAGCCCGCCCAATGCTTACTATCGAGATTGGTTCGTCAGGCTTTGCTCCCATTCCAAAGTTTCCGAATTAGCTTTCGAAATTGAGCAAGTGTAAAAAGTCTAGAGTGATCTGGGTTGCGCGGCGTTCGGGTTATGTCTACCAGAATAACAACCCGTAGCCTAGTTGAGGTGAAACCCTCTTTTACAAGATTACAGACTAGAAAACTAATGACTCGCTTTCTTTCTGAATCTGCTCTCTCTATTGACATATAAGAGTCTCGGCTTGAGCGCTCCCTCGAAAGAAAACAAAACGGCGAAGGCTCTCGTGCTATGGCTTTGCTTCCTTCACTTGTCCTTGCCCGATTGATCCAACCTTGCCCGAGCCTGCCTGCCTCCTTCAAACCTTCCTTCATTCAATGCTTGACAGCTTTCTTCATGCGTTCAAGGCGTGACACGTCCATTAAAAACCCGAATCGGCGAATTGACTAAGTCCAAATACTCTTTTTGGACTTCTATCAGCTCTAGGACGAGGGACTTTCTAAGCCTAAAAGGCGCTAGACGGCACTGTTGACGGCTTATTGTCTTTCAATAGGAACTCTCATACTTGTGAAGAAGGGAACTACTCCACATCGGTGACCGGCCTATTTCTATGAGCACCTATGGCCGAAAACGACTCTCATATCCTCTTTCCCCCTCGCTTAGCTCTCTGCCTGGATCGATCATGGCTCTGAAGGGATTTTAGAATCCTCATTCTCTATTTGTGCTTCGGGAGAAGTACTCTATAAAGAGGTTCTCTACGTTAGCCCCCCGGATAGGGGGTGTCGGCTATCGCGCTTTATCAACGCTCCAGACCCGACGGTCTAACCGGACGGAACGGATGTGGATTATGTATTCAACTCTTCTCAAATCATCTTGAGTGGTGGTTGGGGAGAGGGTTACAGCTCGACCCGTACATTAGGGGCGCTCTGATCTCGTATTTGAGATCGGTGATGGTTCCTCGTGACCTTACGCTTGCTCCGTCGGATTGCTTCCTGCATCCTAATGCGGAGGTGTTCACAGAGTATACAGTGTTAAGGGGTTGGGTTAACCAGTGGTTAAAGTACGTTCACTGGTATTCGAAGGTAGCTATGTCTACGGATGTTAGCCTAGAGGATTTCTTCAAGGCCCCTGTCGTCCAGCAAAACGGGAGATTGACTGGGACGGATGCCCGTGTGGTCCGCTTCGGTTATCTCTGGAAACTGTATGATATGGTAGACAAGTTGGCTCATGGTCCGAGGGTGCCGATCCTTCTTGTTCTGATCTTGACCTGGCTGGCTAAGTTAGCCTAACATCTAGCTTAAGAAAGAGGTGCGGAAGCCAGGGCGAGCTACTGGAAGGGCGGAGCGAAGCCTTAAGAAGGAAGATGGAAGGGAGGCCATTCCAGATTGAGAAGAATGGTTCTAAGAACATTATAATCAAGAGGGGGGTTCGCGATCTTTTTCGTTGCCGGCTATCATCATAGTAACTTCAAGAGCCTCTACCTTGGTATCCTTGCCTGCCTGTAATGACCACGCTGCGCTCTCCCTCCTTCTCTCACTTCGGAATCTTGGACAAGGGAGCAACCAATCAGACTAAACCAACCACAGTTCTATAATAAGAAGTGACCGGTTAGAACAAGTGGCCTGATACGATAAGTGAGGAGAAACTTGGTTCTCTATACACCACGGTTCTCGGGAAAGGAAAGGCTAGTTACTGATGCTGATAGTCTAGACTCTACTATGATTACAGGGAAAGGGCAGCAGTTAAAGCAGGGGCCTGCTATTTCGGGTCTGCGGGGATCATCTATTATACTCAGGGCGGAAAGGAATGCCACTGATGGAATCCACTGACTTGGTAGAAAGGAAATCACTAGGCTTGCCTTGGGGTTAAGCCAGATTTAGGACTCTTATTCCTGGGTTACCTTTTTACGCATAGACAGATGTGTAACCGACATTAGGAGCCGAAACGGAAATCTAACCTTTGGGCATAGGAAGAACTGATCTCTGTTCTAAAGAAAAGAAGACCAAAGACTGAGAAATCACTGCTATAACTTGCTTCCATGGAGGAAATTGAACTCCTTTAACCGAACTGAGGATCGGGACTTGACTTCTTTTATCTTTTTATCACATAGGCCGTATCCGACCTGAGAACACGAGACTTGACATACCTGCCCGAGTTTACTCAATAAAAAAACCACTCCGCTTAGCTCGGATCTGTCTCACATAGAGTGGAAAGGGCATGTACGAATAGTGTACACAGGGGAAAACAACGAAGGAGGCCGATATACCTGTAAAAGCTATGCGAGTCGACCCGCCGAAAGGAAAGTACAAGAATTGATATCATACATATCTCCGGTGTCCCTCTTGGAGACACGTCTTGGATCCGCACACTTCACGCGTAGGCCTTTCATCCTACAAATCCGACCCCCTCCCTTTCTTCAGAGTATCAATCCTAGTGGTCGTCCTCTTCCAGATCGAAATCCAGAAAGAGTTCCGCAACGAGCAGGCATATGATTAAAGTCGACCTCTGTCTCTGTCCATCAACCTACTTAGCATAGCATATTTGATTAAGAGCTCTTAAGCGAGTTTGAACTATAATATAAGGGAAAGGAGAATCTGATAAGAGTCGGGTTCTGTTCCATCTCCGATGTCAATTGATTAGGTTCCACTACTGGGATTCCTCCCCACTCCTAGCTCCCGAAGTACATAATGGAAAGAAAAGGCATATCCTACAGCTTCAAAGTCATAAGCTGCTCCTTCTTCTGCTACATTCAATAGTTGGATGTACACTTCGAGTTGCCTTATGAGAGTTCACTGATTAGATTGCTCTTTAGGAACTGATCAATTGGAGCTTCCGTTCATAACGAGATTGAACTTCCCAAGCAGACTTTCTATGTCTTGTGTCTATCACGACCTTTATCATATACGTATGCAAGTAGCTAAATTGGCCGGGTTCGGAAAGAAAGGCACTACTATATTCCCCCTGTTCTTACGGAGGAAGAAAGTCTCCGTCGGGTTAAAAGATTGAACCATCCTATCTTAATTCCTTTCGACGGGTGCTATTCGTCCTATTCCCGCGTTAATAGCGTGGGAGAAAGTACGATGCCGTGGCTTTATACTTTAGGTTACCTTAACCTTCCCCACCTTTCCTTCGTTTTTTTTTTTAAGCCAGCCCATTATAAGGTTACGGAAGTTGATTCAATGCGGCTTCTTTCTTCTTTTTCCCCTTTTTGGGGTAGTTATTCATTCTTTCTCCCTCCAACGGAGTCATTTTTCGTGGACTTCAGTATCAGTTGTTGTAAATTCTGGATGAGAGGGGGATTTTCTCAAAAAAGGGGATATACTAAAGTGGCGGAGCCTCGCCGCATCTTCAAGGCCGAAGGGTGTGGTCTTTGCTTGCTTGACCAGATGATTTCATCAAAACGAAGGCAGGTTAGGCTGCTATTGTAACTTGATGTTCGAAGGTGGATCTGGTTTCAGCTGGAATCGTTGTTCCAGTTTCCTTTGATTCTACAGATGGTGAGTGTCCAAGGTCTGTTGACGAATGAAAGTAAAGTGATGAAGACTTCTCGCCCGACCCCAGGGCGGTGGGTGGGGTAGGAACGCTCGCCTGGCGTTATACCAAAGATAGGCCTTGCTTGCGAGGAGGTACTTCGCTGCACTGGTTCTTATGACCGTAAATAGGGGAAGCTAACCTCCAACTAGAGCTACAAGTACATGAAGAAGGTAAATGGCAGTCCTCACAAGAAGAGAGAAGAGACTCTTTCTTCTCCTCAGCTCGTCGACCAGCTGCCCATCTTATCCATTCTTATCTAGCCTAGCGTGCTCTAACACTAAAAGCAAGTAACACGTTTCAGGTTTTTATTCCCGAACCCCCGTAGTTACACTTCCAACTCTTAGGTCGGAATTTAGGTTTCTTCTCCGTCCTTCCGTAGAATTTTCGTAAGTGATCACTGAACCTTCGATCCTTTAGGAAATGATAGAAGACTCCCAAAATGGAGAGGGGTACCTTCAATGCCCTCTGTTAGCTCAATCAATAAGGGATGCCGCTTTCTCATTGGCCCTATTGCTAGCTGCTAGATCAGACTAGTTAGACGATGCGGACGTTCTCTCTTGAGTCTGCGCAGTCTGGTGCTTCTATCTCCCCCAGTTCTTTTGCTTTCGCCTTCGTCCTACCCCCTTGATTCTAGGGGGAGCTGCCCCTGTGTCTTCGGAGCTAAGCTAAAAGAAAAGTGGGCTTTTTGTTTTAAAGGATAGAACTGGGTCCCCCTTTCCTTGTACTGAAAGTGTTATAAGGCTAGTTAATCTAGTTTTTCTATTCCAGGACACCCTGGGGCTAGCTGCCCAAAAGCAGGATTAAGTTCTCGAGACTCTATCCCTACGGTTGTTCTCTCCGAGGTTAAGAAATCCAATATAAAGGAAAAGAGAGATGGAGGGATGCCCAAGCCTGGAGTGCCCAAGTTTCAGCAGACGCACACGAGGAATGAAGAGCTGTAGGTGACCTTGGAGAAGAAGAAAGAGCAACTTGAAAAGGGTATAAGCCATTGTTACTGCGCCCGCGGAAGCATACGCATTTTTTTTTCTTGTCCTGAATGACCAGTTCATTGGCATCGAAAGTTAGAACGCATTTGTTATCCTTAGCAAACTTCTGAACAGAGATGAGATTTTTAGAGGGCGGAGGCACATAAAGAACATATTGAAGTAAAAAGGTGGAACATAGAGTTGGGAGAATGGCATTACCAGTATTTTGAATTGGAAGAGATTTTGTCCATTGCCCCCTGCCACTGTATTAGACCCTTGATATGGAGAGAAGCTGCTATCAATAGAAGGTGGGTGGAAGAGTTTATATAGACAGCTCGACAGTAACGGACTTCAACTCAGAATTAATAGAAATGGATAAACAGTTCATTGATGGGACTGCATACTCAGAAAAGGACAACTAGAAGACCGTGGTATGGTATGTGATGGGGAAGAGGCCCTATTTTCAGTCCGTAGTTTCCGGGATTGTTTCAACTTAAGATTGTGATTGATCAGGTGATAAGTAATGTTATGAGGGTACCACGACTTAAGCGCTAGGTCTGGCCTAGTCTACTTGAAAGAAAGGTTGGAGGAACTTTTGTCTCAGTTCTTCTATTCCTACTCTGTCTCCTTCTCTATATTAATTCCCAAGGTCGGTGGGTCTCATAGCAAACCAGTCGTTCATCTTGCTTGAGTTGGTGGTAAGTGAGTGTCAAGGTAGGGTTCCGCCGGCTTATTCCTGTTACGTGAGTCGAGTCGGGTAAGCGAAATGAGGATCTTCATATATAGAGAGATCCCCTTTTCTACGCAATCTGGAGAGAAAGAAGAAGATTGGTACCTTCGTCTTCTGGTTACTGGTTCGGGCATCTATGGAAAGAGGAAACCTTCTGCGTTGTCTAGTAAGCTGCCAATTTCTCATAAAGAAAGATAGTGCGATCGGGTCAGACTTCAAAGGTGAAGTCAAATGCCGATCTTCAAGCTCCTAGATTAGAAGTGAAAAAAGAAATGAAATATTGAATAGGAAATTAATAGGGGGAAAGCTTTGAAAACTTCCACCTTAAGGGAGGTGATTCTAGTAACGTTCACGCACGCAGAGCGAAGCGAAGGTCTTTCTAAGGACTTAATAAGCGAGAAGGCACAAAAGCTTTTTCTCTGTAGCTCGGTCGTCGTGGCCCAGGTCAATGAAGTAAATCTCCCCATTTGGTCTCTACATTTTCATAATTTTATCATGGAAAATTTTGTACCCCACTGTCTTATCCAGAACCTTAACTATAAAAGACTTCCTCCATGTTGATAAATTCTCCTTTTCCCATTAATGTTGATCACAGGGGGACAATTCGAAGGGCCCTGGTTATGGATCTGCTGCTCATCTTCTTCCCACTCGTCTGATTCAAAGCCTTCAGACTCCGGTTCCGAGATCTCAAGATAGCATGAGCCCTTGTGCTGTACCTGCATGAGAACATCACAAAAGGACAGTGGTTGATTACCGTCTTCCTTTGATCGCTTCCATGGTCCGGGACTCTTCCCAGGGTCCGTAGGTAGCTCACAAAGGGCGCCATTAACTGTTTCAGTCGTCACAGAGGTCGCCATTCCTTAGCCCCTCATCGGTTGTTAGGCATTTGTCACTTCTTCTATTTCATTTCCATAGCGATTCACTCAACATAGAAAAGCAACTAGAGCAGAGCTAGTATCCGGCCTAAAGCTCTTGAACTAGAGGAGGGGTCTAGCATACTGAAACATAAATGTAGCTATAAAGCCTTTTTGAGCATCTTCCTTGCGGTCTCCTATATCAGAACTTTTTCACTTTTCTTTTCTATCGAAAAATTTCCATAGATCGAAAGTGATTCCAGGCTTAGTGCTTCCGCCTATCCGGCAGCCGTTACCAGCTGTTCACCACTCCTCCCTTCTTGCCTATTTCGCTAGCATGACTCCTCTCTAAAGTTTCATTCAAGTCCTTAGTCCCACATAAAGCCTTTTTTATAGACTTTTGACAGGTGAACTACTTCCTATTCGATTGCTTTAACAAAAGCCCTCTTACTAAATCCAATCGGCCAATATTGGATAGACCCTTGCTACAGATCAGAAGAGCGCATACCAATTGAAAAGAAAGGAAGCGATAGAGTACGACAGATTCACCGAAGAGCTGCTACAGAAGAGAAAGAGCTACGCCAGTATACTAACTTTAGTGATTAACCTCTCATATATAACGTATAATGACTCTCCCCTAAAAAAAAATGTGAAACCATTCTTCGGGTGTTACGTTTTGTTTTAGTCTTTTCTTTTATTTGAAATACAAAAATTAGCGGTAGCTGGGCTGGATCTTCGAAATTCATTAGGGGTGGTGGAGCGAGCTGGATTTTGTAGCTGGAATCAATCCCTCGCTTGGTCAGCGCTGGAATTCTTCCAGCTATACGGACATTTTAGTCTAGTAAGAACCCCCTAAGTAATCCCATAGGTACTAAAGGGAAAAAAAACTCCCCATAAAAGCTAGGAAAATGCAATTTGAATCATACTATTAAGATCAGAGGAGTACATCATACGAGAAATATGAAACCAAAGAAAGGGAATATAAGAATATGAGGAGACTACATATGAGTCTTTTGAAGTAAACCCATACAAATGGAATACAGAAAGGGAATACGGCAAACAGGAAATGCGGTAGACGAAGGAGCTGTTTAACAGAAAGAACGGTAAACCAGAGTAGCAACAGCATGGGCGGTGAGAGCGGATCGGATACCATGAATATTTTTTTAGAAGAAAAAAAAATACACTAATACAGATGCGGAAATTCAGACATATGCCATAAAGTCAACCATGACTGAAGACAGGGTAAACGAGGGAGCTCTTGCTCCAGTTGGAGTTTTTGATGAGGAGGAATGGAGACTTCAATCTCCTTCTCCTGTGCCAATTCCATTTCTTTGACTATGTTCATCTTGTCCATCAGCCTTTGTTCTTTTATCCGGATCTTGGTTTGAAGAATCTCTAGTTGTGTTTTCAGTTCCATAACTGCATCCTCTATCACTTTAGCATCATTTCAAAGTCTGGATATCTCTTCCCCTCCCTTTTGTCGGTGCTCCGCAATACCTTTCAATTCTTGTGAACATTCTGCCTCCTCCCTTCGCGTACTCGTATGTCCTTTTCCCACTCCCCTCCCCCTTCTTTAGTAGCAATGTTCACTACTGCCGCTGTTGCGGAGCACTCGCCCGTAGGTTTTAAGACATCGGTACGATTGTAAGATGTTATAACTCATAAGGCAATGATAGGGAGTACTATTAACAACCATCTCGCTCGCTGGTCTTTTCGACCGTATTATCGACCACGATCTAATCCCGCCCGCATTCGGGATCGGGCGGAGGCCAACAATCAGTAGGGCAATAGCATAGCTATTATTGACCTGACCCCTCTCACTTAAAGGAAGGCCTACTTTCTTCAAGATACGAAACGAGCAGCCGGAAACGGTTGTCCCTATTGTATTTTAGATGGAGTCATCAACGGGGCTAAGAATCTTACCTTTACTTAGAGAGGGGCAGCGGTACCACGCTCTTCCGTGCTCGTAGGTTGACTCCCCTATGCATCCCGACTAAGGTCTCACAAACGTGCACTTCCCTTCCAGCCGCTTCACTAATGTGAATAGGTTATAAAGAAGGGTGGGTTGGTTATATACTCTTATGCGCGTTCCTTCTTCGAACCTTTTGGTATGTATTGCCCCCTAACTATAGATCAGATCCACCAGACGAGAAACGAAATTCCGCACTGCTGCTGAGTCGTCGGACTTATCCACCAAGGGATTCGTGGAATTTCTGTGGATTGCGTCGGGGGAAATCTACCAAAGCTAGGCAGATAGATAGACTCCTTTCCCGCTGCTAATGGAGAGCAAGAAACAAAAGAAAATGATTGTTTTTTAACTAGCGCCCCCTTTTGGGTATGCAGGTACTAAGAGTCCTCTCACTACCAACCAGCAGACATCATCTGGCTGGGTCTTGCCGGTATCAACAACGAGAAAAAAAAACAACCAAATGGAAACAGCAACTAACTATGGCTCTTGGCCCAGACAACGTCCTAGGCGTAGGGGGGATCGGAGCAACAGGGAACGCCTAGACGCCGTTGTTATTCCTGGGCTGCAGTAAGTAGATCGAGAGGTCGTTCCGCCCCTTGTCCCCGAATATGGGTAATAAATTCTCATACAATGTTGCTCCAATCTGACCTAGCTGGCGAGCAATCCCAGTTCGCGACAGAGAACAAGACAGCAAGCGAGCGTACCTTTGTTCGCTTCTTCTCCACCAAGCACGGAAGTTTAAGGATAACTGTAGGTCGGTGGCTACCTAAGGAAACTCCGATTCGATCCGCCCCCCGGCTGGGAGACATCTACCTCATCCCGATCACAAGGAGAGGTTCACCATGATGGGGGGTACTTTTTTTTTCCCTTCCGGAAATAATGATATGCATAGGGGACCATCCTTTTGTTGCGGCATGCTCCTTAGATTTACGGATTCGCAGGGGGCCTCAGGCCCTACTTAGTTGACTGACAATGACAAAGGCTTGCGAAACTAAGTAGCGCCTTTTCCTTTTTGAATAACCCATTCTCATTATCTTTCATAAGTAAAGTGGGCGAACCTATAGGTCCTTAGTAGCGTTGACAAAGAAGAACAGCCAGTTAAAAGACAGCGAATCTTTTTCTTATTTTATGACTTCCACTTATCGATCCCGGCCCAGAAAAGTGACCGACCAGGGCCCTATTGATGAATGAAAGAAAGGGTTTATGAGCCCTAGCCCTGTAAGCCCACACCTGTGTAGAGTAGATCGTTCAACACCTGCGGCACAAACCCATTTTTGACCTATTGGTCCTAGTATCATAGGCGACCGAACGGCCGCCCCCTAATTACTAGACCGACCTGCTATAATAATTCCATAAACACCTAGCGAAGATATGGCAAACAAATAAAGTAGCCCTATGTTCGGATCTGACAATACCATACCATAATCAAAAGGTACAACGGCCCGAGCGACCAGACTTAACATAAATGTAGCCACTGGAGCCATTCTAAAAAGGGAGAAATTAGCACTACTTGGTGAAATAGGTTCTTTTAGAATCAATTTCAAACCATCTGCTATAGGTTGTAACAATCCAAACGATCCCACTACATCAGGACCCTTTCGACGTTGCACAAAAGCCATTACTTTACGTTCAGCTAGCACTAAAAAGGCTACTCCTAGTAGAAGTGGTAGAATTATTCCAAGTATTTCCGCTGGAACAGCTATGTACATTTTCGATTTTCTATTCACTCATGATCTGGCCTGGTCGACCCGATCATGATATTTCACTCATGATCTGGCCTGGTCGACCCAATCATGATATTGAAGGATGGGACCTTTTCTCGAAAAAAAAACTCTGGATCCTTAGATGTGAGGTCTGCCCGTCCGGCGGCGGTCCCTCAAAATCTTTTATTATGGTGGCCCCCCCCCTCTCGCGCCTTTTTCGAGAAAAATCCTCGTAGAAGGCTTTCATTTCCTTCTCGGTTTTTTCGTTCAGCTGCAAGAGTTCCCCTAAGGTCCTTTTCTGGATTCGTCGGAAAGCCTCGGCGTCCTGCCGTTGGACTTCCTCAGCCCCAAACATCCTGAGGCGTTCTGCCTTGCTCGCCTCGATAGAATAGGGGTCCGAAGGGTCCCAGACGCGCTTCTTCCGCAGCTCTTCCTGCTCGGCTTCCCGCAGCTCTGAAGAAGAGGCTGGCTTCGGCTCCATCTCCTGAGCAGGAGATGGAAGCTCGTTCAGATCCGGCAGCGGGGTGCCGTTGAGATCCGGCAGGGTTGACGGGCCCGCCTCGCTTCTGCCTTGATCCATAAAGTTTCCTTCAATGGGGGCATACTGTTGTCCCTCAACAAAAGAGAAGATGATGCCCAAAATGGGGCCGACTTCCCACCCTACTCTTTTCTTTGGAAGAAAAAGGAGATCCCTTTTCTTAGGAGCAGAGATTCTACCTTTATAAAAAGCAGATTCAAATCCAAACCTAAAAAGAGATAAATAGATAACCAAATCAAAATGACAGTAGAGAATAATAGAAAAGGCAAGAAGCATCTACGGAAAATAGGAAAGGTCGAACTATTGGAAGAAAATAGAAAAGGAACACCGAGTAGGATCAAAGAAACTAGCAGACTAATCACTAAATAGATACAAATAGGTGCAAATTCTGACATTGCTTATTTCGATTTTTCAACCAATTAGCCACATTCAAGGTGACAGGATTCGAACCTATGGCCCTCTGTACCCAAAACAGATGCGCTGACCAGACTGCGCTACACCTCGTCTCACCACCCCGGAGCATATAGATCCACCCGATCGATGAACACTCAAACCGAATTCGCCCATCCTTTTTGGCACAGGGACGCGAGAACCAATCCGAGTAATCCACCGCTTTTTTTAGAAAAATCTGCCTCCAGAAAGATAGGGCGACGCCAAAAAGCCGTATAGTGCAGGAGCGCTCACATTTTTTGGCTTACTCTTTCACTTTTCTTTCCATTCCAAATCCGGCTCGCTCCCGGCTACGTGTCCTTTGGACCCTTCGCCCGCTTAGAAGTGGATTCGAACCACTGACACAAGGATTTTCAGTCCTTTGCTCTAACCAGCTGAGCTACCTGAACCACTTTCCTAAAGTCTGTTTTCTTCATCGAATAGCGCCCTACCTTACCACTTGATTAGTAAGGGAAAAGCAAGCCCTTTACTAAAAAAAAAAAGAAAGGGCTTTTTCCGTCAAGCTTTCGAGCAGCTCTTTCAACTGCCGCCTAATCCTCCAACATGCTCAAGAACCGAGAGCCGTCCAGTCCCTGGACGGCCGGAGGGAGCTTGCAACTAGAAAGAAGACGGTCAAACAAAAACAACGCGCAACGGGCTCTCCGCTCCGTCTCACTAAGTAGTGCTATTCTGTCCTCCGGGGGTCCCCAAGAGGTTCTTTCTCTCACGTAATTTCGCCCGCCCGTTCCACTTCCGTGCCGGAGGAAATGGGATTCGAACCCATGATACAATCTTCTTGTATGTCGATTTAGCAAACCAATGCCTTAAGCCGCTCAGCCATACCTCCAAGTTGTTGATCGGAATGGAATTTGATGTGCCGGGTTTGGTTGGTTGCCCGAAGGGCTATCTGATCCGATCAACTGCGTAAGCCGTAGCGCGCTAGCGCGCGTACTCTTCCTCTATGAACGAGACTCCATCCAAATCTGCCACTCGTTGGGCGACGCCTTCTTTTCTATGAACACCCCACCACTGAATAATGAACTTTGCCAGTTTTCGCCTCCGACGCGACCAGGAGAGAACACACGGTCAAGCCAAGCCCGCCTGAATGGAATGGAATTAATATCTCCTTCGTCTGGTAGAGAAGGGAGAAAGCCCGGGGAACTGGACTGTGACTCTTCTATTACATTACGGAGAAGTCCATTCTCGTTATGATCGATCCACGTCCTACCGTAGTGCCCGGAGAACCAGGCTTGCTTAGCAACCAAAGCTAGCTTACTAACGCGAAGGCATTTTTCGTTGATTGCACGAGCTAGACAGTCAATCCAGCCGTTTTCTTGCTTGGTGCGCTAGTCCGCCTGACTTATAAGTAGGCGTTTTCTTATCCGCCTATCAGCTCTTTTTAACTGGCCTGAAGCTTAAAGACAAATGGCCATAGAGAGCGATGAACTCATCAGACAGCTGCCAGCTAGCCTTGCACTTCCTTATTCACTCTTGAACTACAAGAATGCGTCACTGAAGACCGTCATGCTTTGCTTGATCTCCTGCGCCTACCAGGACGGATTTGCTTTACACATACCTGATTACTTGCTACCGGAAACCGAAGCACCTATGCTTGCTGCCTTAACTCCACCTTCGGAAAGATCCTATTACACAACAAGTATAGTGTTAAAGGAAAGGGAAGAGAGAGATTGAAAGGAAAGAGAATCGTAAAAAGATAATCGTACTGATTGCGCCTATTACTATGGACTAGACCGATTAGGGGAATGCTACCGCTTACCTTAGACTGCTAAAGGGAAGAGAACGGATTGCCGTCTATGATACAGGTATGAATTAGCTACTCAAAAAAGTAAAGTATATCATAAGTCCAATACGACAGGCTACCCCCCTATTTTAGTGATTAGACTAGCTCTTGAAGGGGGACATCCTTAAGGAAGAGTATAGGGGCTTATACAATTCATTTGTTCTCCCCTCAGCCCCTAAGCGCTGGCTTCACTCCATTTGAAAGTGAAAGGATAGGCCTTTGTACTAGAAGAATGCAGATAGGAATCCGGAGAGTGAAGAGAGGAAGGAACATGAGGCATCCTTCTTGCAGGAGCTCGGACTTCAGTTCGAGCCAACGAAGGAAGCAAGCGCAGGGATTCACTTGATCGGATGGAGCCGGCTGTCAATTGCAGCAGTATCGGGATTCGGAAAGGACGCGGTATGCTTTGGATCGTAAGAAGAAAATGTTCTCATTCTCAGGAATCGATTTAGATCGATATGAAAAGGGCCTAAGGGCCTGACTTTCCGACTTACAGGTCCCCACCAATAGAATAAACCTCGGCCGACTGGGTATGACGTATGAGGGAGGGGCCAAGAGACGGATTTTCGCCGTTGGAAACTATCTAAATCAACGTCTGCTTCAGCCAGTCCTGGTTGATGAAGGTCTTGAGTAGGATCCGATCCCACAGGATGGGACTTTCAATCAGACCAGACCTCTTCGCTAGTGGGCGAATCCACCCTCTTATCTTATGATCTTAAGTCGGCCACAGACCATGGGCCTCTTCTCTATCTATTTGAGATCCTGCATCTTCGATAGGTCTTTCGCGTCTTCGCGTGAATTCATCTTTCGCTATGAACAGATGTGCCTTTTCTTAAGGGCAGGAGACCTCTTAGGCTTTCTTTCCTTTCGTGGCGGGGCTTGGCCTACTACACATCTTGGCCTCTGTTCGCTCTATCGCATCATAGTTTGGTGGGGCGCAGACTTAGTTCGTACGGGACAAGCCTTTGCTAACTATGCTGTGCTCGGTGATGATGTTCTCATTGCTGATGAAGCAGTTGCCTTAGAATACAGACGCTCTCTGAGCTCGGGGTGCCGGTGAGGGAGCAAAAGTAGCTCATCTCGTATTCCGGGTGTGGGGAGTTTGCGAAGCCTTTCAGGGTGAAAGCGATGAGTAAGGTTTAACGTAGTCCTGTCTCCGCTCGGAAGGGGTTTTCCGCATTCACTACCGCCGGGAGAAGGACTCTGTAGAGAGGTTCTCTACGTTGGCCAGGATTGGATCGCGCCTTATCAACACTCCAAAATAAGCGCTCTAAGCGCGTGTAGCTAGGATGTGGGCGATGTATTCGACTCTATCCAGGTCATCTTGAATGGTGGCTCGGTCGTGGCTCTTCATCCTTATATTTAGGGGTCAGCTGATCACATACCTAAGATCCGTTATGATTCCTCGCGATTTCAAAGTCGCGCCTTCTGAATGCTTTCTGCATCCCAATGCGGAGGTCTTTACGGAATATACTGTACTCAGAGGTTGGCTTAGCCAGTGGCTAAAGTACGTCCATTGGTACGCAAAAGTAGCAATGTCTTCGGATCTTAGCTTAGAATCTTTCTTCGACGATCCCGTTGTTGAATCTAACTGGAGGTTAACTGGAACTGATGCCCGCGGGGTCCGGTTCGCTTATCTCTGGAAGCTCTTCTACATGGTTGCTAAGATGCCTCAGGGGCCTAGGACGCCTATCCTCGCACCCCCTTTCTAGAGGGTTTTCTACCTTATCTTCTGGGTGGCTGTGATGGCTCTAAGTACTTGGTTTTGGCTGAGGGACTAATCCAACCTCGGTCGAACAGGGGCTTGGTACGCACCAGCCGAGTCCCAACATCAAATAGAAGACTGACGGCGTCGCTGAACCAACGTTAACTAACCGAAGGCAAGGAAGCTTGTCGTTCTACTGTACTGATTTGCGAGCTATGAGCTGGCTATGAGTTATGCCTCTGTAAGGCAGTCCTGAACCGTAGTCTCCTTCGTTCTGTCTCAGTCCATTCCTGATCTGAGTAAGGAATGTCTTCTTTCGTTCCTCGCGCTTGCGACTATTGCTATCCCGTTCTTTGCTATGAGACCCCGAAGCTACTGGCCAAGATTGACTGACTTCTTGGAAATGGTGTAGGCGTAGAAGCGAGATGGCACAGAATCTCAATATGGAGTTGACATCGTTGAGTTGACATCATTGAGTTGAACTTGGGAAGGAGACCTAACTTTAACGGAGTCGAGTTCCCGATTTCTTGCGGACCCTTCTTCATTTAGGTCCTTTTGAGCTAAGGCTCAGTACTAAAAAGAATCCTTCTTTCCTCTAAAGTCAGTCTGAGAATACCCTGGCTTTCGTTCCTCATCTTACCCCTACCCTACCGTTCCCGTCATTAGTTCCTCATCTTAGTATGAGCCCTGTGACTTCTACTTAGTAAGTATTGGTTGGCTGCCTTTCGAACCCATGATCCTCATCCTTCTAAGTCTGTTCTGTTGTTAACTTTGTTCTTGCCTCTATCATTCGGAAAAACCCAAATCGATGGGAACAACGAGTTAGATGGCGCTACCTAGATTCCGGCTGCTCTTTCTGTGATGCTATTTCGGCCTCGTAAAGATCATATACTTCACCGGGTCTTTCTGGAGATCTATCAGTACGCCATCCGCTCCATATCTCTGCAAGTCATCTATTGGCTCGTTTCGTAGGATACAAAGAGGTAAAGATGTGTTCTTTTCTCCCATGCTTTCCGTTGGTCAACAACCAACAAATATGGGTGGTTCGGGGCATACTTCGATCTAGTCGGGTCAGTCTCGGTAGGCTCAGTCAGAGCAAGACATAAAAAAAGTAAAAATGAATTGAAATAGATAGTCCGCACCTCCACTGATACAATGTCACCCCTCCACAGGAACCAATAGAATCTCTCAGGACAGCTGGGACTAGCCTGACTCACGTTCCTCGCCTGCCTAGCGTTCACAGCCAGCCCTCTTTTTCACGGTAATAGTCCACCGACTCCCTACTATTTCCCCGTCGAATACGGCAAACAGGAAAAACTAGAGTTCCGATACAAAAGTCAAACAAAAGTACTAGAAAGAAGACGGTCAAACAAAAACAACGCGCAACGGGCTCTCCGCTCCGTCTCACTAAGGATAGAAAGATAGGAAGAAACAATGAGGTAGGGCTCGTCCCATCATAGGATAATAGAGTGGGTTCCCGAGCTTGCTGCGCTAGGAGAAGAGAAGCATAGGACTGATTCTCATAAGAGCATCTCTTTTCATTATATACGGAAATATGAAAAGTAGACCTCTCTTTCCTCGGAACTGAAATCGCTGTCCTAGTCCCTTAGCTACTTCACTCGGGTAGCTTGCTCATGAAACTCCCGTTGCCACATCGAAACCTCGTCTTTTTGGCTTAAAAAAGCTCTTTAAGCTATACGCAAAGGGAGACTCAGGAAAAGGGTACAGCATTTAGTCCCACTTTCGGGCGAGGCGATTCCTACTTCCGGAAAACCCGAACCATGACTATTTTCTTATTTAAAACCAGCAAGGCGCTTTGCTCGGTCGCAGATAAGAGAGACTGCCCTACGAATGCTAGGGGGTCTCAGTCTCAGAGACCGAACTGACCTAACAAGAGCTGCAAGCGAGAAAGAGCCAGAGGTTTCATTTCCTTAGTCTTTACTTAAATATTAACCCTAGCTGCAGGAGAAAGGGTCCGTAGGACATATTCACCCTTCTTTTAGTTTAGAGAGACCATAGGGATGCCCTAACAGATACTTGACTCCTAACTCAGATCACGAAGTACAAAAGAAATCCAAGTCAATTCGGCAGCAGCTTAGACTTTCCCGAAGGCCGAGGAGAAGAAGTCACTCCATTATTGCTTATGCGGAAGACTCACTCAATTCTTTATGAAAAATGGAAGAGAGCAGAGGGTTTAAAAAGGACAATTTTTGCATTTGAGGGGACTTATCGTACAAAGGGACCCCTTGAAAGTCACGCTTTTGATTAATAGACATGGGCTCCGAAAAGGTTTAATCAGCCAACACCAAGAAAGAGTCCTAAATTCCTACCGCTTAACAAGTTGAGAGATTCTATTATTCCCAATGGATGAGCTAAAAAGAATGCGAGCTGAGCCGGAACGGCAGGACGAGACTTTCTCACTTGGACAACAGGAGATGTGGACACTAATTGTACTTACCCTTTTTGCCTTTGATTTTGAATAAAAAAAAGTCGAGTGCCACTGGCTGCTACAGTATTTTAAAGGAAGGAAATCGCGAATGTACTTCCGGCCGAATTGGCGGAAATAACCGCTATTGTAGTAGTACTTCTTGCCGAAAGGATGGAAAGCGCTATGTATGGATTTACGAATCAGCGAATGGCGGTTTCACCTAAAAATCCAAAACTCCGTGTTTGGGCTAAAGTAGTTAGTTATATCCTCACTAAACGGAAGTCTCTTAGTAACTAGCATAAGCTCCTCCGGGGGGAAAGCCTAACTAAGGAGTATTCGTCACGGGTTATACACAGCATGAGTATTCGCGGGCTATCCACAAGCATTAGTTCTCCCCCTGACCTGCCTCTGATTGCTTATCTCCGATTGCAGACTTGGACTCCTTTCCTTGAACTGAGCGAGTAGGCACCAAAGCAAGCTCAAAGGAGGAAGCAGTGCACCAAGGCACGGTCTGGTCTTGTTGACAAATCGAGTCTTAAGGGCCTATTTATCGCATTGGAATGGAACCATACAATTATTGACCTTTCGCAGCCCCTAACCCCAGCATGCACGAGGAAGTCAAAGTAAATTATCGGAACATGCTTGTAGGAATTTGGAAGGAAATCTATACCACTTTTAGTAAGAGGGTGTCGGAACGGGAGGGAGACTGGGTAATAAGATAATGAACACCGTATCCGGGATGGTGAGCGGCACTTTTTTTTATCCTTTTAGAAAAGCCTGCCTGTCAGCCCTGCAAGGATATCCAACCATAGAAATTTAGGGCAACCGCTTCAATCTCTTCGCCACGATTAGGTTCGTGAAGTTACCTACTTAAGAGGTTACATTAATGTACTTCCCGTATGGAGTGACTTGCACAATCTGCTTATAGCTTATAGTATACTGGTCCCAGCTCTTGCTTCAGGAACTCATGGTTACATGGTATCGTCCGCTATTCGACAGTGCTCTCATAACGAATTGATAGGTAACGATCACGGGAAGACATTTTCTTCTTGCTTGCCTAATCAGTTGAACCCGGGTGATCTTTATCAATCCATTGCCTATTGTCTTGTCCCCCGGAAGAAGCCGCTCCACTTTGGTGCGCAGCGCTCGCTCTTGAGGGAACGGAACCAAAGATTCATGGGGGTCGTTTATAAGAGAGAGAAGAGCTAGAAAGATGGTCCCCTTAGATCAGTGTTTAGTAATTGGAGCCGGTTGGCTCATTTTATCACGCACACGGAATTTTCCGATCTTACTGCTGAATGACATCATTTTATATTCCTAACTCTCTCCCACTTGATCCTGCAAGCCTATACTTCTTTCTTTGATGGCTGTCACTGCGGGTCGCTTGCTTGATTTGAAGGACTGCCCGACCAAAAAAAAAAGCTTGCTTCATTCCCTGCCCTACCACATGAACTCTTCTGTGCCCTTCTCCTAGAGAGGAGGTTGAAGTAGAAGCGGATGAAAGCCTGGCTAGAGCGAATAGAAAGAGTGGATTGTGAAACTCACTGCCCGGTCTAATCCTCCTTTTCCCGGATGCTGATCTAGAAGCTAAAGCTAATCACCGGGCTCTAACCCTTGCCAAATAGAGGATTGATTGAGCCACCCATCGTCGGATTCTAGTACCTCCTACCGGTTTGCTCATCGCATGCTGGTTATCGGAGTAGAAGCTGCATCACTAATCGCGGATGTTTGGACATCTTTAGGAGTTGAGTAGCTGCCCACCATCCCCTTCTTCAATGAGAGAGGACTCAACCCCCGGCTTGTTACGGTACGGCTCGGTATAGCAAGGGACGAAGTAGTTGATGTGATGACAAGGCATCCCCGACAGTTTGAAGGAGTAGTGCCATTGGTATCATTCCTGTCTTTGTTGGTCCAACTCGTGTCTGTTTTGAATTCATGTTGTAAATTTGAGTAGTATGCCCTATCCGTCAGTATGTGATGCATTAAGAGTAAAAAGGAGTAGCTCCCCTTCTGACTGAAACAACCGAACCATCTAACCTTCAGTCTGAACTCTCTGGATCAGTTAGTCATTCACATTCCGTAGTGGAGGAAGAACGCTTTGGGCACCGGGCACAGTGGTCAGCTGCTCAGCGCACTAAAGTAGAAAGAAAGCAACGTCACCAACTGAATCGCTATAAGCTCAGAGCTAAGCGAACCGAACGAACGGAGTAAGGTCCGACCACTGACTGAATCCAGAGCAGCACTGTTGGCTCTATTCTCTATAGTCTAGGGGCACGGAAGAGCGTTTTGGTGGTAAGCAATAATAGGGAACTTTGAATCAGGAGCAGAGACCGCCCTATCTTGTTGGTTCTTTTTCTTTCAACACCATGAAAGTCAGTCAATGTTGGCTTCCTCGATTACATAGTTGACCACACGCATTCAACGGTAGGGAGTAACACCTTCTGTTTACAATTTGGAACGTAAATTCCAGAGATACTCATCGAGTGGACCATACCAAGGTGCGAAGCGAAAGCTCCTTCTTTGCTTTTCTGATCTCATTGTGGAAGTACCGTGTAGAGATAGGCACCTTATCTATGCAATAACGATCTCACTCTTCAAGACAGATTCGTGAAAGGTCAATCTACGCCATGGAAGTTTCATTGCTGAATGACTTGTCTGCTACCAACTCCTTCCTCTATGGGTAGGGCATCTCTACATGTGAGACCTTGTATTGTATAAAAATTTCTCACATACCGGATTCCCGAGGAAGAAAGAGAGCTTCTCTCCTCCTTGCTTTCATGCATAGCAGACTAACAAGCTGAAAAGTGATCTCGCTGTACCCGATCTCCAAGCACTGACATTGAGAGAAGAGTGGAACGGGACTCGCTTTATATTATAGGGGACTTCCCCGGAGACTTCTCAACTCATATCGGAGCAAGGAAGCAAGCAACCTACTGAGACTGAGACCGCGTGAAGCAATACCACATTCTAAATACCCCGGCAGACAGCGATGTAGGGCTTCGTTCTTCTCTTGTTCCTGTTTCCATACGGTATAGATTGGCCGATCGTTCCCCTTCCTCTGGAAAAACTAGAAAATCGCATTTCCCTTTAATAAGTGGCATGTCAAAAACGAGAAAACAGAAGAAAGAAAGACCGATCGAGGAAAGGAACATCCCGTAGAAAGACTTGTCCCAAGGAGAACAACCGGGAACTTCTCCTACAGCTATGAGTGAAACCCATTCGATAGCGGATTTCCCATGCCGACCCAATATCAATACATGGAGGTAGTGTAGATCGAGTGAAAGAAGATAAGGCAGGGCAGGGCAGAGAAAGACTGATAGCTATTACCGGGCCTACTGAGTAAGGCGAGAGCACTAAAGATCATTCTGTTCCCCTCTCCATTGGAAAACCAACAAATGGCACTTTCCCCGTGAGTAGCATGTCAAAAACGAGGAATTGAGATCCCACCTATATTTAAAAGTAGTCTTTTTTTGCCATCTTTTGAGGGTTCCTCACCGACGACATTGACTCAAAAAAGACGGGGTTCATCGCAAAAGTTCAATTTCGAGGTTCCTCTATGGAGTGAAATCGACTTCGTCACTTTTGCCAGCGAGATCAAACAATTCCAAGATTTACATACCCTCCTTAAGTAAAACAGGGCCAGTCAATTTTACAAATGGGTGGCACGAAAAGTCTCATGATTGGAACGATCGGTCACGTGGGGAGGAGCGCCTTCACTCTGATCGATCCATGGAAGTTGCGGGTCGAGGTGAATGAAAGAGACAAAAGACAGGACCAAGCTATAGGGATGTTTCAACCCGTCTTGCTTGAAGCTATGTTCCTAGCACCAAACAAGCCAAACCGAACCATATCGAGAGGGAGGAGAATCGCTTGCCTAGCTTGACTTGACTATTTGGCTAGGTTAGCTACTGTCCGGACGGGTGGGACTGTAGCGTCGGCTTCGCCGTTTGAGAAGACCGCCCGAAGGCGGATGTTGCTCACTGTATCGGGTAGGCCAACTCCAGAGCAAGAAGGCGGTGAGGTCAGGGACAAGAGTTACGAAGAGTTACGACGGGACTGGTAGGCCTTTGAGGGTTATGTTCCTTGCTTGGTTGTTGGAGCTCCACTCGTTGGGAAAGGGAAGCTGAACTCCTTGAGGACGAGGGTTCTGGGAAGCTCTTTCCTCGGTGATTGTATCGAAGCGAAGGGAAGCTCTCGCTTTTGGAGTACTTTTATAGACAAAGTAATATTTCTATATGAAAGAAAGGATTGTCCTTCTCAAAGGTTGAGGTCCAATGGAACTCAAAAGGAGAACAATGTGGGAATGTCATTATAAAGGAAGCTTTTTTTTCAAGGCCGGGGCAGACCCATCAATAAGGGACGAAGGGGAATAGAACGATTAGCAGGCTAGACCGAAATGGTAGTTTCTTTCTCGAACGGGAATTTCAGAATAAAGAAAGGAACCCGCGTCGGGGTAATAACCCTGGAGAATGAAAGCAAGGCGGAAAGAAGTTCGAAAAGAACCTGCAACTAGGGCATACGCAAAAGGAATTTCATAAGAAAGAAAGGACCGAATGGCTGTTGAAGCTTTGCCTCCTAAAGTACTCTTGGGGAGTCTCTTTACTAAACTGAACGGGAAGAAAGAAAGGAATTCTCTTGAGGTTAATTCTCTTTACTAAACCGGACGACGGGAATAGAAAGAAGAAAGGGAATGATCTAGGCTAAGCATATAAGGACATAACGGTCTTCTCAAACGTTGAGGGTTTACCCAATTGGAAGATGAAAGTAAGCTGCGGCCAACGAACCTTCTTCGATGGAATTCAGCACGCCGTGGAGAAGAAAGATGAACTGGATCAATGCCGGCAAGGCTTTCACTATTTGCGGATTAGCTGAACTAAGCAAGCAATAGGGATGAGCGTCATGAATCAAGGGCATGCCCGCCCAGGTCTCCTCATTGCTAACCTTTCGTGTCAATTTCCTTTCGTGAGTGACATCGAAATCGAAGAGTTTTGGCCTTTCATTCCTGTTTTCCCTAAGGTTGAGGCCGACGCTACAGCTACTGTTACTAATAAATCAACTAAGCGAAGAAGCTACAGCTACTTCCTTAGGGTGATATCGTAGTAAAGTAGCCAAGCTAAGTTGCTTTTGAGCTACAGTCTACTTGTGCTACTTGCTACAGTGAAACAGGCCACTTCCGGAGTGAAAGCTACAGTCTACTTGTGCTACTTGCTGCTTGGGTGTGGAAAGCACTATTCGTTCGTTGAGTGAAAGTGAAAGGTAGCCTACCGGAGATAGATGATAGACTACAAGGAAGAAGCTACTCTTACTTGCTACTGCTACAGCTACCTGAGACAGATTCGAGACTACAATGAACCTTGCCACTGCGCAGAAGTTCTGTGCTTCCTCTATCAATGCTCTTCTTACTGAGAAAGAAATGACATACATAAGGGATGTTCGAGATCGCACTAACAATACCAATCTTTGAGCTACGGTACAGTACTGTAGGAAGGCTACGCTCTTGCTCTGTTCAATACAGAACAACGTTCATTTAGGTTACCTCCCAGGCAACCTCATTCACAGGTACGTTTCAAACCCAGGTTAACGTTACTATTAGTTTATTGGCTCGAAAGTGGGACTTGCCCGGAACTAGGGATTCTATTTCAAAATGCAATGAACGGAGCTACAGCCGTTACTACAGTGATTTGAGTGAAAGCAAGTTGATCACACTCAGAGACCTGCTTAGGTTCATGCTCACTCTCAAGTCCCGAGTCCCATTTCAGAGAAAATCTGCCAGTGTTGCTTCCAATACCAGTTCATCTTCTTGTTCAAAACCTGTGACTAAGTCTTTTGCTAAGGAGAAACCAGTGAGGTGCAGGAAGTTTTCTAACGTGGCTGCGAGTTTGAATAGCCGTTGGCCGGTTCGGCGACTGGAGTATGTAGCACATGTGGTGGTGGATGCCCTGAAAGAAAAGAAAGTAGCTAACAAGGGTTTCAACTGTGGGATGACTAGGCAGGAGGCACGAGATGCGGCCCGACTCCAGATAGGTGACACGGGTTTGATCGATTACGTGCTGAAATCGATGAATAATGTGGTTGTTGGAGGGCTAGTAGTCCGTTGCACTGTTAATAAGTCCACTCGGATTTTAGAGTACACGATCGAGGAGATGGGAAGTGATTCTCATGTTAATGATACAGAACAAGAACTGAAAGTGGTGCATAAGCCAGTCCCCCCACCTGCTTTTTTGCCAGGGGTCGACGTCTATAAAGACGTAGATTTCTTGTACAGAAATGTACTGATGGGTTACCCGGTATCACAACGGATCGGATTGGCGGTTGAGACGGTTCTAGACACCAAACATTTTGTGAAGGAGTGGCCTTTTAAGGACGAAGAGGACGAATTGCTTCGATTCATCTGTCGAGTGGTGTCGAATTTCAGAGATTCAGAGAGCGATTTTGCAAGAAGGGAATTCTCTTATGGGGAAATCATTGCACTCCACATTTGGCGATTTGAAATCAGAAGTGGAAAATGCATTGAGAGACACTTAGTGTGTCACTGAGAGTTTAGTAGTGACTGACATTGAAGGAATGGAAGGGATAGAAGACTGTGAGTTGCTGTTTGGACTGGTGGAGTCGGGTTCCGAGATTCGGGTGAAAGGGTTCTGTTTGGATCACTAGTTGGGCACCAAGATTGGGGTTCCACCTTCGACAGCTCCGGTCGCCGCCACAGCGCCGCCGATCTCCTCAGCTACGCAAAGGCTTCCAACATTAGAGTCGCGGTGCACGCAAGCGTCGAGAGGATCATATTAGCCTCTTCTTCCGCTTATGTTGGATCAAGACAATCGGCAATAGGAGTCGTTTATCGCGACGAAGCCGGGGGTTATCACCACGCAATGCTGCGCGAAAAGGGTGAAGTGCTGCTCTGCGCTGGAGCAATCGGCAGCCCGCAGCTTCTTCTCCTAAGCGGCATAGGCCCGAGTCCTTATCTCTCATCCTGGGGAATCCCAGTGGTGCATCACTTGCCATATGTAGGTCAGTTTCTGTACGACAATCCCCGAAATGGAATCTCAATTACTCCTTCAAACCCTTTGGAGCATTCTCTCATACAAGTGGTGGGCATTACTGAGATTCTGGTGCTTACCTTGAAGCAGCCTCAAATCTCATCCCTTTTGCTTCTCCTGCTCGCCCTGTCTTCAGGTTCGCTCCGGCTGGCTTCAACAGACGTTAGGATCAACCCAATTGTACGGTTTCACTATTTCAGTAACCCAGATGATTTGGAGCGATGTGTAAATGGTACACGAAAGATTGGCGATGTGCAGAGAAGCCGTTCCATGGATGCATTCAAGTTCAAAGAATGGTTAGGTGGTCGAGATTTCAGGTCCGTTGGGCCAGCATTGCTTGTTGATCAGTCAAATGATCAATTGATGGAAGAGTTGTGCCGCCAGACTTTTAGTACTATCTGGCACTACCATGGTGGATGCCTCGTGGGCAAGGTGGTTGATCGACAGTTCAGGGTTATCGTTGTTTAGCTCTTTGAGATGAAAAGTCCTAATCAAAGGCGAAAGGCCCTACCATAAGGCCCGGGAATGTCTAGGAGAAAGCACTTCCTAAGAGAGCAGCCTAATTGTTGTATTCGGCGGTAGGACTGTGACCTTCTCTTCGACCTGCCTAGAGGCGAGATCAGATCACCTCATCAACTCAGTGACGAAAAACGGCATTCTACTAGTAGGAAAAGGAGCTTTCTTAGGGTAGGGTGGCCTTCTTAGCTCTTCTACCCCCAGATGGGGAATTCCTTCCTAAATGAAAGGACCCGGCTAGCCCGATCGGGGTGATAAACGTGGACTTGTCCTGACTTTCATTAAGAAGAAAGCCGAGGTAAATAGTGAATTCGTTAATTCATAGTCACCTTAGCGAGGTAGGCCCGGTAAGCCCGATCTAGTAGGAGTCTCTGCTCTTTCCCTATCAGACTAATCAGACGCAATACCTACAGTCTGCGTGGCCTGAGTTGTATTAGAAAATAGAGTTGTTGAGCTTCCCCTGCCTAATAGATAGAGATAGAGTAGGGGCCCTTCTTCGGCATAAGAGTAGTGTGTGCCCGAATAGGGTTGCTCATCTCCTGTGTACTATCTCCTATAGTCAGCCATTGGTGCATTTCCTGGGTAGGACTGCTTGCATCCCTTTTATTGCAACAAATATCAAATATCTGTTAGTTGGGGCACCTAATATTCCTTCTTTGGTTGTGTCGAATAATGGCTCTCTCTCCGGGGTACCTCTCAATATCCATAGAAGTAGGAGCAGGCCGTTAAGGTGTCCACAAGCGATTCTATTAGCAAATGACTTTTGACCGGATAAAAACCTGCGTACTATCTAATATAGTTCGTCCGATATGGTATTCGAAGTCATTGGGTGATCTCCCGCTGGTGATTCCCTAAGAAATGGCGACCTAGGACGTCAAGACCAGGTCTTTCCTTCTATTTTCTTTGTCCATCCTAGATTCATACTGTGAAACCCAATCAGAATGTAGGTATTGCGTCTGTATCGTCAGAGAGTATAAAATCAATTTCTTCCTATCTCCCTCTCGCTTCGCTCGAGCTATTCTATCCTCTCCTGTAAGTCGAGCTACAAACCTCTCCTTTATAACCTGCCCTATGGTTTAAGAAGAGCAACTAAAAGGAGTTGGTGTTAAGGATCCTAATCCTAGGCTCATCAACTGGAACGAAGCGGTCTTGGAGGAAGGGCCAGGCAACTCGAAGAGTGACGGGAAGTCCCACATAATTTCTTTTTGATAAGCGTTTAAGATCAACGCTTGAAAGGTAGGTCTTTTTTTATGTTCGCCGAGGGCGAGGGGAGGCCAATCACTGAGATTTCCTAGGTAAGTCATCGGCTTGAACCTCACTGTCAATGTCTTCTCGAAAGAAAGTGGAGTCATCCAGTTCAGTGATCTATCCTAGGGGAAGATCCCGGCAATACCAAGACCTAGCCAAGCTAAGTAGGCGCATTCCACTCATGAATAATGAATATATAAGAAAAAGGATGGGATGCTTCAGGAGTGCCCTAATCAAGAGGCCATTGGAATCGCTAGAAAGAAGAAAGAAAGTCAACCCATGCGCGCCTTGAGCCATGCACACCTCAGAAAGGTTTCGTTTTCCTCACGAAGAAAGCACCTCCGCTTGGGCCCGAGAATCCTAATCCGCCTTTCCCTCGTCCCTCGTAGAAGACAAATGTGGGGTAGGCCTAAAAGACCGACTTTCCTCCCCGGGAGTGAATCTGTCTAGTTCTATTTGAACTAATAAGAATCTGTGTACTGACAGTAGCTCGTGGCGCTGAATATCCAGAGCAATTCTTGGCAGAGGGAAGCCCCATGACCGACCGAGGCTGGGGTAGAGAAAGGAAGATGTATGGAATGCTCTCGGGCATTGATTGAGGAAGTCAAATAGTATGCTTAAGTCGGAGATTTCTTGGTATTCAAGTATTCAATCTGTGAGGAAGTAGCCCAACCTTTCTTCATCTACGCAAAGAGGAATTACTTCTTATTCGACCGGTAATGCTGCATCTAGATCGATTCCTAAGGCTGGTAATGCCGAATCAATCTACTATAATAAGGATAAGGCAATACAGTCAGAAAGGAAAGCATTCCAATAGCAGCTGATGAAACTATAGCACGAACAGCTACCTCCTCTTCCCCATTCAATAGGGGACACTCCCTTTAAAGACGTTAGCAATCAAATCACAGCTGAGTCAACCAAAGCAAGAACAGCGCCTTCGCCTGCTTTGATTAGGACTTTCTCCGGCTATGGCTACAGAGCCATCTAAATGCTACTTTGCGTAAGACTTTTCATTCGATTTTAACTACTTCGAATTTAGCTACTCCGGACTCTTTAAAGGCCTTGAGCCCGCCCCAAAAGAAAAGAATGGAATCCGGAAGTCACGGAACTCCCTTTACAGAAGACTTCGAGTCAGTAGCTACCTTTGGAAAAAGAGTAAGAACTGATAGTCATCGCCTTTCCCTTTCGACTGGCATTATCACACCGCCATCAAAAAATGAAATAGCAGCTCCTAGCCCGATTCCAAGACCTGGACCTGGTTCAGGTTTGAAAGCTGCCCTTATTCCATTCATTCCATCAACAGCTCAATCGATGGGACTTGCTTTCCTTCCTAAAGGAAGTTACCCGAAGCCGGTAGAAATGACTGACTTAAGATAGAGAGAGATCACCCCTAACAGAGTCCATTCTCCGAATAGTAACACGGTCAAGCCAAAGATCTGATTCACTAGCAAAGGAAAGCAGCCTTGATCAACTATAGGAAAGTACCTGTTTTACACAGTGACAAGGACTTCGCCCGGTCTCCTCTTTCTTTTTCACAGCTGCCCATGAGTTCAACAAAAGCAGAAGCGATCCGATAGGACTGTTGACCACGTCGAACTAAGCCTGCCTTCTTTTTATACCGTTCGTGCCCCATACCCTTTATCAAATCGGAGAAAGGCGGGAGAGACTACTTTATTCCATTCCGACTCCCCTTATGCCTTTTGCTGCTCCACAATGCTCTCTCCAAAACTAAAGTGAGTGAGTGAAAGAAGCCCAGCCTATATATGGTGTTGCAAAGTCAGTTCCTATCAAAGTTTGCTCATGGCAAGTGCTCACTACGCTACCTATCTTTATTCATTAAGACTGCGCTTTCCTAGCTTATCTTATAGCTCTCAAACAAGAAGATGCTAGTCCTTATGCCACTACCAGCACAGGGAATGCTGAGTCCTACAGGAAAGAGAGACGCTCCTAGCTTGGGAGAATGCCCACGAAAGGAGGGACAGGATATGTGGAGGGCTATCCTGGTGCCTCGAGACTTACCGGTATACCTGGACCGTCTATCTCGAGCCATATTCGCCAAATCAATTCGCCAGGCAATTTGGCCTCACACAATGTATCCCTGTTCCATTTTACCAGACGCTTAATCAACCCTGGGACAAAAAATACCCCAAGAGTGTAAAGCAGTTTAGAAGGGCGAAGAAGTTATATTTATACTATTCTGCAGATCAAATAGAAAGCGCCCGTTGGAATCCAATTTGTGAACCAGTATTTTCAGCCTGGTGGGAGAATTACTGGAGCACAATCTCTCTCAACTTTGCTTCGGCCAAAGAAGACTTTCTGGAAAAACTTCCTCTGACTGCTCATTCAAGGAGAGGAAAGAGATCTTTAAGTCAAACTAACTCTCCAGTTTCCACTTCGAAGAAGATAAAGCAAAGTCAATTCCCTTACTCTACTTGAGATTTTGATCTCCTTCCTTAAGATGATTTTCAGATGCTTAACTCAACTTATCATTTCCAGGCTCTAAAGGTATTCCATCTGAACTACCTTCCACAACCCAGACTACAGCTGTCGGAAGGATAACCACCAAGGCGAGCGAAGCTCGATCTGTCCAAGTCCCTATGCCTCCCGCAGAAGACTTAGAAGTAATACCTACAGAGGAGGCTGCATCACTGAAAGACATCTTCTATCGACTTTGAAGAAGTGTATGCGAAAGATCACAGAAGAAACAGAAAGTGAAGACACAACAGAATCTGATGAGGCTCTCCCAGTGAGAGATAAGAGAGACAATACTCGAGAGAATTCTGGACTCCCGACAGATATAAATGGGGAGGTTGGCCTATGGGAACAATGTATTTGGCTTGTTCTTATCCCTTTCGATTTGAAACATATATCTTTTACAACTTAACAGGAGCCAATGAGACCAGGAGCAGAAGATGAACCCATTCTAGCGGCTTCCCAGTCACATTTGAAAGGAACTGAACCTCACGCCATAAACGGAATCCCTATCATGAGCGCGAGCATAATCAACTGGATCTACTGGGTCTATTGTACAGGGAAAGCCATCACTTGTCTCTAGCTCTTGATATGGAAGGTATGGATCCCCAGGCGAAGTAATCATACCAAATAAGGGTTCTTCCCATAAGCGAGTAACTAAATTGTTTGCAACAGAGAGCCTCGACAGCTGCTCTTACCCCCACACTCTTGTGGAAAATACACCAAATAAGCCAATGCGACCTCCGCACCGGGGAGTGGTGTGCTCTCGTCCCGAGTGTTGCTAGCTTGCAGTTCTTCTATCGTGCGTGGGTCCGAGTCCGTGTAAGGTTCAATCGATTCAAGAAGAAGCGAAAGAACAATCCTGGGAAGTTGAAGGAGGTCTCTACAGGAGGTGAGACGAGAGTCTCTCAGTCAAAGACAGCATACAGCCGTTGGAGAGTCGACGAGGAGGGTAACACGGGCCCTGCGGGGCTTAAGATCGAGTGTCCGGTTCCCGCTACTAGTCCTTGGCCCTAATGCCGCTTCCCTAATCCGACCTTACTCGACTTAACGCCAAGAGTCTAGCGCAATCAACAGGTCAACAACAGCAGCTTTAGTCAAGGTCTGAAAGCCTACTTCGCTCATCAAGTCGTTTCACCCTCACCCTTACTGTATATACGAAGACTTTTTATTCAAAGGAAGCCCAAAGCTCAACTCCCAAGCATAAGTGACCGAGGCTATGTGCCATTCGTCTAGTAGATAGTCAAGGTGGTTCCCTTAAGCACTTTCAGAATTCGAAGGATGAAACCTTCAGAAAGATCAGGATGTCAGGCCATAACATGCTAAAGAGATATAGATCTTTATTTCATATCTATGATGATACCTTTCTTATCATGTGGGTCAACAAACAAATGTCGTAGTATATAAGTAGATGATCGACTTCCTCGAGTTCGGGCATACAGCATTCCTGCACTTCACCGGCCTTCTCCAGCAAGCGTATGAAAAAGCAAGGAGTTCGTAGAGTTCCAGTCGTAGTCAATGCCCGGTCCATCAACACCTCCTATTTTTAGCCCACAAGGTTAGGAAGTGACCATACAGATGAAGGATCAGTTGAATTGCAAGTCGAAACCCACATGATTGGGGCTTTAGCCTCCAAGCGATAGGTATAGCACCAATGATGGAATTCCCGACCTGTCTAGGGCCATGCCTCTCGAACCCGGATAGCTATCTCCTTACCCCTTAAGGTCTCCTGCCACTTTCTTCGAATTCAATATGAATATGCATCATCAACTGGAGAAGAAAGATGAAGATTCCGCGGAAGATGTCGAAGATTTAGAAGAACGAATATTTCGAATATGATTAAGACGAATATGTCGAGTTAGAGCACGGATTGAAATTGTTTTCTTACAGTTCCTCCACCGACCTGTAGTACAGAAGGAATAGCCGTGACGCGGTCGGTCGCCAAGCCCGCCCCCTCCTCCCATCTTTTTTGTGACGTAACCTCGTCTGCTAAGTCAGTGAATATCCTCACCTTGCATTCATTAAGAAGAAAAGCAAGAGGAATTGAGGTTTCGAGAAGTGAGTGGTACCTTCCGTTTTCAAAAGATTCAAAATTCTATGTTATCCAGGATATCTTTCTTAGCGTGTAAGTTCATCAAACTATCTGTGTCGGCTAAACATGAGTATGGAATGGATTCTCGTTCTGAAAAAGATCCTTGGACTCCGAATAGCTTGAGAGGAAATAGACCACCGGTTCCGGTTAACGTTTCTCCTCTTTTTCCTACTTCTAAAAGAAGTAGTTTGCCTATTTGATTGGTTAAGAGAAATCTGGGGAAAGGTTTTTGGGATAGACAGGTGGAACTGGAGGAAGAATTGATGAAGAACCCATTCACTCGCGGTAAAGGGATTAAGCCCGTTAAGATTTGGAAGGCTTTGGTAGAGACCAAAAAAGAGTATCTATGGTCTTATTGAAGAGTCACAAAGGAAGTCGTTGACTGAGTCTGCTACTTCTTTTCTTCTTTCGTGCGTTCCCTTAGGCTAACGGGAGTGAAGTACGCATGGTGTATGACTTTATGAAGCAAAAAAGACAGAAGTGACCCGGAAACAAAGCGAGCCTTAGTCGGTCCGATCTGTGATTGGTCAAGGCGACCGAGAGGACCCTCCCCCATCTTCCTTAAATGGGCAAGACTCGGGCATGGGAGAAGTCAAATAGTTTAGTGAACAAGTACTACTTAGATTTAGATCTTGATTTGGATGCAATGGAATTGAATCATTACTCCAAAAGCCATCCCATGAGTATAGATGGCCCCACAACCTGTATAAAGCGTACATCTCTGCTCAGGGAATAGGTCAAATTTAAGAAAAGTCAAAAGCTGGAATACGAGAAGACCCCCTCAGACCTTCTTGTAAACCAATTCGTCGATCTGGAGATCCCAGCAGCAAGGCTTTTTCATGAAAGACTCAAGCCAGGGATGTCTCTTGCAAAGAAGAAGATTCGTAGAGATTTTCCCGGAACCCCAGTCCTACTACCCGACTGATAGAATGACGAATCCACTAAGAAGGGAGTCGACCAACATAGATAGTCTTTGACCGGCCAGCCGAGCACCGAAGTCTTTGATTGAATCTTTGTGGATCATATCATGCAACAAAGTGGTTGCAGCTCTCTGGTAAGTGGCGCCGGAGTTCTTCAATCCGAAGTCGAACCTTGCCCGGAAGAGACAGAGATAGGTAGAGACTGTAAAGGATGCTTCAACGCAAGGTACTGGTCTCATTAATCTTCCCGATGGGGACTCAAATGAGTAAGAGAAAAGGATTGTTGAAACTACTAGAAGCCCTCACATCCATAGGAAGATAGATTGCCAATGACTTGCTCTCTATGCCCCTATCTCTTCTGTCAAAAGGTCTGTGCTGTGAAAGCAATCGTGTACCTAGAAAGTCAGTTGTAGCTAGATTCTCTGTAGTAAACTTAGTCTACGAATAGAATAGATATACCTCCTAACTCAATACTATGATAGTCTGAGGAACTCTTAACGAACTACTACTGAGTCTGACTTCCTTGAATAACTGTCAGATAATAAAGGCATTGAAGACATCAAGTTGCCTTAACTGCCAGTTATTAGAGACAGCAAGGGAAAGAACAATACGAAGAGTGGGCTGCTTAATAACAGGACTAAATGTCTCACAGAAATCAAAACCAGCACACTGTTGATTACCATTTGCTACTAATCTTGCTTTATATCTTGCCCATCTGAATGCCTTTTCATCTTTCAAATCCATTGGCAGCCAATGACATTAACATGAGAAGGACAGGGGACCAAGGTCCAGGTTTGTTGACCTATAAGAGCATCAAACTCTTCCTGCATAGCACCTTTCCAAACAGGGTGTTTCAAAGCCTCAATATAGGATTTTGGTTCTCAGCAGAGCAGCACAACATCCTTTAAATGAGGATGTAGAAGAAGAAGCATCAAGTCCTGAAGGCTTGATCAAGGTAAGATAGCTAAATCTGATCAACCAGAAGGAACAAATGCTGCCAATCCATTGACATCTCCTTCATCAGTTAATGGTGCAAACTCTACTGAGTCTTCCAGTGAAGATTTGAATTTTATGATCCGTCATATAAATTCCATGTCTCAATCACTGACCAATATTTCTGAACCTACTCCTCCTTTCAAGCTCCACTGAGCAAGCTCCTCTGTGCAATCTTCCCACTAAGAATAAGCCAGTCAGTTCCACCAACTCAGGCTCCACCAAGCACTGAGATCAAGCTCCACCGAGCATTGCTCCTCTGAGCAGAATCTTGCTTTCTCTAAGCTTTCTCCTCGACATGTTGCCCAATCTCGTTGGCAATCATGGATTGGCTTTTTCCATAGCCAAACTTCTCTGAGTTCTCACAAACCTTTGCCCAGGCGACCTGTAGACAGTCTCTACAATTCTGAATCACGCATGTAATGTGCTGAACCAAGACACTTGTAGATAACCAATATGAATTCATCTCCTTACTGTTTCCAGTATTTCCCTCAGTGCTACAAAACCCAACAATCTAGGTGTTAACTGACAGGAAAGGTGAGTCTGACACTCTCCCCCACTCGAACGGTTGATGCCCTCATCAACACAATACCATCATGCTCAAGCCCTCTGGCAAACTCAAGTACAGTTGACACCCACTGGTTAAACTCGAACTTAAGAATCCTTCTGGCTGACGCTTTCTAGCAAAGGTCCTCTGGCATTTCTCAAACTCTAGCATGGATCATAAGCTAAACAGTACCTCGGTCCCTTTGCGCCTTCACCTGAATAGCATAACTCGCAATCCCTCTGTCTGATCTCAAAATCATAAGCCCTCCCTGACAACTCAAAGGCACTCCAAAGGAGCTAACTACTCACCAAGCCGATAGGACATTCTATTAGTTAGATAGTAAGACCCTCAATAGGATGCAAGCTGCCTTAAGAGCTTTCAGGCTAATGAAGGTATGAAT